ATAATATGTTCTCCTGTCTTCGGTTTTCTTTAATCTTAATGTATTACAAACAACACCCAATCTGTTGGGTGTTGTTTGTAATACATTAACGACGCGATTTATTATCGTTTCTTGCATGTCTCGCGAAAGTCAGAGTCGGGGCAAATTCTCCCAGTTTGTGACCTACCATACGATCCGTTATATAAATAGGTAGATGTTCTTTTCCATTATGAATAGCGATTGTATGGCCAATCATTGTGGGTATAATTGTAGATGCCCGAGACCAAGTGACTATTATTTCTTTCTCTTCCTTCATGTTGAGTTTTTCAAGTTTGACCGATAAATGATTAGCTACAAAGGGATTTTTTTTTAGCGAACGTGTCACAGCTGATTACTCCTTTTTTACATTTTTCAGATTGGTTTGGTATTCTATGTCCAATATCTCGATTGAAGCATGGAGGTCAGAATAAAGAAAATAATGAGGAATGGGAAAAAGGGAAAATCCTTTAGCTAGATAAGGGGCGGATGTAGCCAAGTGGATCAAGGCAGTGGATTGTGAATCCACCATGCGCGGGTTCAATTCCCGTCGTTCGCCCATCACATTCTTTCCAATTCAAAAATTGGATTTTTCATATTCCTATTTACGGCGACGAAGAATAAAACGATCACTATATTTTTTCCTTTTCCTACTTCTTCTTCCAAGCGCGGGATAACCCCAAGGAGTTGTGGGCTTTTTTCTACCAATTGGGGCTCTACCCTCACCGCCCCCATGGGGATGGTCTACTGGGTTCATAACTACTCCTCTTACTACAGGACGCTTACCTAGCCAACACTTAGATCCGGCTCTACCCAAAATCTTTTGGTTCACTCCAACATTACCCACTTGTCCGACTGTTGCTAAGCAGTTTTTGGATATCAAACGTACCTCCCCAGAGGGTAATCTTAATGTGGCCGATTGTCCCTCTTTTGCAATCAGTTTCGCTACAGCACCCGCTGCTCTAGCTAATTGTCCACCCTTTCCACGTGTGATTTCTATGTTATGTATGGCCGTTCCTAAGGGCATATCGGTTGAAGTAGATTCTTCTTTTTTATCAATCAAAACCCCTTCCCAAACTGTACAAGCTTCTTCCAAAGCATACGGCTTTCTAGATGTATATGATGATATCTAGACAGATGGATCTTATATGAATCGTATGATGAGGTACCACATGAGTGGATATATAGGAATCCCAATCTGCCGAATCACTCATGTTAGGATTATGATCTTCTACATCCTAGGTCTCCTTGTTCCGTCATCTGGCTTATGTCCTTCATGTAGCATTCAGACCGAATGATTCTATGAGATTACGTCGATACCGCTACATATTTCGGGTAACGGTAACGTAGGAGACATCCCTATTTTTCCCCGGGGGTATGAATTACCACTGTCTAGCTTTCAATTCGCCTCTGACCATCAAATGAAATGTGAATAAAACGTCCTCCTCTCTTTGATTGGAAACAAGGGGCGCTTCCGGTTCTGTGCATGCTTCAAACCATTTTGTCTTCTCCATATTACCATATCTCTAGAGTCAATAATTTTCGATGAGGAACTACTGAACTCAATCACTCGCTGCCGTGACTCAACAGTTTTCTGTTGAGGTCTATCCCGTCGAGGTACTCCAATTGGATCAGTGATCGATTTCTAGGTTTCGTCGTAAACCTAATTGGCTACTTCCAATTACGTAAATCCATAGTTCAAACCGCACTCAAAGGTAGGGCATTTCCCATTGATATAGGAACTTCTGTACCAGAAACAACGGTATCTCCAATTATAGCCCCTCTGGGATGTAAAATGTATCTCTTCTCACCATCCCCATAGTGTATGAGACAAATGTATGCATTTCGATTAGGGTCGTATTCTATGGTTATGATTCTACCAGATATTTCTTTTTGATTCCGTCGAAAATCGATTTGACGGTATAGACGTTTATGACCTCCCCCTCTATGCCTTGCGGTAATGATTCCTCTGGCATTACGACCTTTACCACAATGATGCCGTCCATAGATCAAATGAGTTCGTGGATTGGATTTCACTTGACTGTCTACGGCTCTATTGCGTGTGCTTGGGATAGAAGTTTTGTATAAATGTATCGCCGTGTTATTAAGTATTTTGCTTTAAGTTCTTTTCTCTATAAGAGGTGGAATAGAATAACCAGGTTGAAGCGTAATGATCATACGTCTGTAACGTCCCATTCTTCTACCCTTTCGGGGTAGTCGATGACTATTCATAGCTATTACCTTGACACCAAAGAAGAGTTCGACCCAATGCTTTATTTCTGTCCTAGTTGATCCTGATTCGACATTAGAAGTATATTGATTGTTCCCCAATAACCGAATACTCTTTTCTGTAAATACTGCATATTTGATTCCATCCATAAATCCATTTTATTCCCTATGAGTTCCAGTATCGATAAGAATTCTAGTTCTTACTGTTCATATGTTATGTTATGAATATACCATAACATTCGTTATGTATGGATGATGAGATATTGATACAGAGCCAATTCAAATAGACTTATTGAACGTTCCCATTGGCGTGCATCCAGCAGGAATTGAACCTACGAATTTGCCAATTATGAGTTGGGCGCTTTAACCATTCAGCCATGGATGCTTCACAGGGATCATCGTACATCTTGAATAACCAAATTCCAATTGAAATGAAATCTTTAGGAGGAATCAATGAAACGACACCAATTAACATCCTGGATCTTCGAATTGAGAGAGATATGGAGAGAGATCAAGAATTCTCACTATTTCTTAGATTCATGGATCAAATTTGATTCAGTGGGATCTTTCACTCACATTCTTTTCCGCCAAGAACGCTTTATGAAACTCTTTGATCCCCGAATTGTGAGTATCCTACTTTCGCGTGATTCACAGGGTTCCACAAGCAATCGATATTTCACGATCCAAGGTGTAGTACTGCTTGTAGTAGTGGTCCTTATGTCTCGTATTAACAATCGAAAGATGGTCGAAAGAACAAATCTCTATTTGATGGGGCTTCTTCCTATCCCTATGAATTCCATTGGGCCCAAAAAGGAGACATTGGAAGAATCTTTTTGGTCTTCCAATATCAATAGGTTGATTGTTTCGCTCCTGTATCTTCCAAAAGGGAAAAATCTTTCTGAGAGTTGCTTCATGGATCCGCAAGAGATTACTTGGGTTCTCCCAATAAATAATAAATGTATCATGCGAAGTTCGCGGTGGTGGAGGAACCGGATCGGAAAAAAGAGGGATTTGGGTTGTAAGATATCTAATGAAACCATAGCAGGAATTGAGATCTCATTCAACGAGAAAGATAGCAAATCTAAATATATGGAGTTTCCTTTTTTATTTTATATGGATGATCCGATCTGCAGGGACCATGATTGGGAATTGTTTGATCGTCTTTCCCCCAGTAAGAAGCGAAACATAATCCACTTGGATTCGGGGCAGCTATTCGAAATCTTAGGGAAAGACTTTCTTTGTTATATCATGTCTGCTTTTCGTGAAAAAAGACCAATGGAAGGGAAGGCTTTCTTCAAACAAAAAGGAGCTGAGGCAACTATTCAATCAAATGATATCGAGCATGTTTCCCATCTCTTCGCGAGAAACAAGTGGGGCATTTCTGTACGAAATAGTGCTCCATTTCATATGTGGCAATTCCACCAAGATCTCCGCGTTAGTTGGGGGAAGAATCCGCACGAATCGGTGAGAAATGTATCGAAAGAGAATTGGATTTGGTTAGACAGTGTGTGGTTGGGGAGCAAGGATCGGTTTGTTAGCAAGTTACGGAATGTATTGTCAAATATTCCATATGATTCCACAAGTTTCATTCAAGTAAAGGATTCTAGCCAATGGAAAGGATCTTCTGATCAATGCATGGATCCTTTCGATTCCATTAGAAATGAGGATTCAGAATCCTACGCATTGATCGATCAAGCAGAGATTCAGCAACTAAAAGAAAGATCGATTCTTTTGGATCCTTCCCTTATTCAAACTCAAACGGAACGAACAGAGATAGAATCAGATCGATTTCCGAAATGCCTTTTTGGATCTTACTACATGTCCTGGCTATTCACGGAACGTGAGAAACAGATCAATAATCATCTGCTTACGGAAGAAATCGACGAATCTCTTGGGAATCCCACAAGTACAAGATCCATTTGTTCTTTTTTCTCTGACAGATGGTCAGAACTCCATCTGGGTTCGAATCCTACTGAGAGGTCCACTAGATATCATACATTTTTGAAGAAAAAACAAGATGTTTCTTTTGTTCTTTCCAAGCGATCGGAAAATAAAGAAATGGTTGATATATTCAAGATAATGACGTATTTACAAAAAACCGTCTCAATTCATCCTATTTCATCAGATCCGGGATGTGACATGGTTCCGAAGGATGAATCGGATATGGACAGTTCCAATAAGATTTCATTCTTGAGCAAAAATCCATTTTTCCATTTATTTCATCCATTCCATGACCGGAACAAAGGGGAATACACGTTACACCACGATTTGAAATCAGAAGAGGGATTTCCAGAACTATTCACTCTATCAATAACCGAGCCGGATCTGTTGTATCATAGGGGATTTGCCTTTTCTATTGATTCCTACGGGTTGAATCAAACAAAATTCTGGAATGAGGTATTCCACTCCAGAGATGAGAAGAAATCTTTCTTGGTTCTACCTCCTCTTTTTTATGAAGAGAATGAATCTTTTTCTCGAAGGATCAGAAACAAATGGGTCCGGATCCACTGCGGGAACGATTTGGAAGATCAAAAACGAAAAACAGCGGTAAAAACAGCGGTATTTGCTAGCAACAACATAATGGGGGCAGCCAATCAATATAGATTGAGATTGATCCAAAATCTGATGCAAATCCAATATCGCACCTATGTATACATAGGAAATGTATCCAATCGATTCTTTTTAATGAATCGGTATCCTGATGCGTATAGATACAAATGTTCCAATGGGAGCAAGAGTGAACATTGGGAAGATTTTTTTTCTGAACAGAAGAAGCGTTTTCATTTTCAAGTAGTGTTCGATCGATTACGTATTAATCACTATTCAATGAATTGGTTCGAGGCTATCGACAAACAACATTTGTCTAAGTCACTTCGTTTCTTTTTGTCCAAGTCACTTCCCCTTTTCTTTGTGAGTATCGGGGATATCCCCATTCATAGATCCGAGATCCGCATCTATGAATTTAAAGATCCGAATGATCCACTCTGCAATCAGTTGTTAGAATCAGTAGGTGTTCAGGTCGTTCATTTGAATAAATGGAAACCCTTCTTATTCGGCGATCATGATACTTTCCCAATACCGAAATTATTGATCAATGGGGGAACAATAGTATCATTGTTGTTCAAAAAGATACCAAAGTGGATGATGGATTCATTGCATACTATAAAGAATCGCAGGAAACCCTTGGATTCCTATTTCTCAAGGATATCTCATGATCGAGACAACTGGCTGAATCCCGTGGAACCATTTCATAGAAGTTCATTGATATCCTCTTTTTATAAAGCAAATCCACCTCGATTCTTGAATGATCCACATCACTTCTGGTTCGATTGTACCAAAAGATTCCCCTTTTATGTGGAAAAGACCCGTATCCATAATGAGGATTTGACGCATGGACAATTCCTCAATATCTTGTTCATTCGCAACAAAAAATGTTCTTTGTGCGTCGGCAAAAAAAAGCAGATTTTTTTGGAGAGAGAGACTATCTCACCAATCGAGTCACGGGTATCTGACATATTCATACCTAAAGATTTTCCACAAAGTGGTGACGAGACGTATAACTTGTACAAATCTTTCCATTTTCCAACTCGATCCGATCTATTCGTTCGTAGCGTTATTTACTCGATCGCAGACATTTCTGCAACACCTCTAATAGAGAAAAAAATAGTCCATTTTGAAAGAACTTATTGCCATCCTCTTTCAGATATGAATCTATCTGATTCAGAAGGGAAGAACTTGCATCAGTATCTCAGTTTCAATTCAAACATGGGTTTGACTCACACTCCATGTTCTGAGAAAGGTTTACCATCCAGAAAGAGGAAAAAAGGGAGTCTTTGTCTAAAGAAATACGTTGAGAAACAACAGATGTATAGAATCTTTCAACGAGATAGTGCTTTTTCCAATCTCTCCAAATGGAATCTGTTCCAAACATATATGCCATGGTTCCTTACTTCGACAGGGTGCAAATATATCCATTTCACCCTTTTAGATACTTTTTCAGACCCATTGCCGATACTAAGTAGCAGTAAACATTTTGTATCTATTTTTCATGCTATTATGCATGGCTCAGATATATCATGGCTAATTCCTCAGAGGGTTCTTCCACAACGGACTATGCTAAGTGTAACTGAGATTTTGAGTAAGTGTTTACTTTTTCTGTCCGAAGAGAGGATTCATCGAAATAATGAGTCACCTGCTCTCTTGCTATGGGCACATCTGAGATCAACACATGCTCGGGAGTTTCTCTATTCAATCCCTTTTCTTCTTCTTGTTGCTGGATATCTCGTTCGTATACATCTTCTCTTCGCTTCCCGAGCCTCTAGTGAGTTACAGACAGAGTTAGAAAAGATCCAATCTTGGATGATTCCATCATACAAGATGGAGTTGCAAAAACTTCTAGATAGGTATCCGACATCTGAACTGAATTCTTTCTGGTTAAATAATCTCTTTCTAGTTGTTCTGGAACAATTAGGAGATTCTCTGGAAGAAATATGGGGTTCTTCTTATGGTGGCAACATACTATTGGGTGGTGGTCCCGCTTATGTGGTCAAATCCATACGTTATAATAAGAAATCTTGGAATAGCAATCTCCTCGATCTAATAAGTATCATACCAAATCCCATCAATCGAATCGCTTTTGTGATAAATACGAGACATCTAAGCCGTACAAGTAAAGAGATCTATTCCTTGATAAGAAAAAGAAAAAACGTGAACGGTGATTGTGATTGGATTGATGATAAAATAGAATCTTGGGTCGCGAACAGTGATTCGATTGATGATGAAGAAAGAGAATTCTTGGTTCAGTTCTCCACCTTAACGACAGAAAAAGGGATTGATCCAATTCTATTGAGTCTCACTCATAGTGATGATTTATCAAAGAATGCCTCTGGTTATCAAATGATTGAACAACCGGGATCCATTTACTTACGATACTTAGTGGACATTCATCAAAAGTATCTAATGAATTATGAGTTTAATAGATCCTGTTTAGCAGAAAGACGGATATTCCTTGCTCATTATCAGACAATCACTTATTCACAAACGGTTAATCGTTTTCATTTCCCATCTCATGGAAAACCCTTTTCGCTCCGCTTAGACCTATCCCCTTCTAGGGGCATCTTAGTGATAGGTTCGATAGGAACTGGACGATCTTATTTGGTCAAATACCTAGCGAAAAATTCCTATGTTCCTTTTATTACGGTCTTTCCGAACAAGTTCCTGGATGACAAGTCTAAGGGTTATCTTATTGATGATATCAATATGGATGATCGTAGCGATATCAATATGGATGATCGTAGCGATATCGATATGGATGATCGTAGCGATATCGATATGGATGATAGTGACGATATGGATGATGACCTTGATATGGAGCTGCTAACTATGATGAATGTGCCAACTATTTCTATGACGCCGAAAATAGAAAGAGACCAATTGGATATCACCTTTCAATTCGAATTAGCAAAAGCGATGTCTCCTTGCATAATATGGATTCCAAACATTCATAATCTCTATGTGAATGGGAATGAGTCGAATTACTTATCCCTCGGTCTATTAGAGAACTATATCTCCAGGGATTGTGAAAGATGCTCCACTAGAAATATTCTTGTTATTGCTTCGACTCATATTCCAAAAAAGGTGGATCCCGCTCTAATAGCTCCAAATAAATTCAACGCATGCATTAAGATACGAAGGCTTCTTCTTCCACAAAAACGAAAGCACTTTTTCATTCTTTCATATACCAGGGGATTTCACTTGGAAAAGGAAATGTTCCATACTAACAGATTCGGGTCCATAACCATGGGTTCCAATGCACGAGATCTTGTAGCACTCATCAATGAGGCCCTATCCATTAGTATCACACAGAAGAAATCCATTATAGAAACTAATACAATTCGATCAGCTCTTTATAGGCAAACTTGGGATTTGCGATCCCAGGTAAGATCGGTTCAGGATCATGGGATACTCTTCTATCAGATAGGAAGGGCTGTTGCACAAAATGTACTTCTAAGTAATTGCCCCATAGATCCTATATCTATCTATATGAAGAAGAAATCATGTCAAGAAGGGGATTCTTATTTGTACAAATGGTACTTTGAACTTGGAACGAGCATGAATAAATTAACGATACTTCTCTATCTTTTGAGTTGTTCTGCCGGATCGGTCGCTCAAGATCTTTGGTCTTCACCCGGACCCAATGAAACCAATTCCTATGGATTTGTTGAGAATGATTCTGATCTAGTTCATGGCCTATTACTATTAGAAGTAGAAGATGCTCTGGGAGGACCCCCACGGAGAGAAAAAGATTGCGGTCAGCTTGATAATAATCGAATGACATTACTTCTTCGGTCCGAACCAAGGAATCCGTTCGATATGATGCAAAACGGATATTGCTCTATCGTTGATCAGAGATTTCGATATGAAAACAAATACGAATCGGAGTTTGAAGAAGGGGAAGGAGCTGTCGACCCGCAACAGATAGGGGAAGATTTATTCAATCACATAATTTGGGCTCCTCGAAGATGTCGCCCTTGTGGCAATTTATTGGATTGTATCGGAATCGAAAGGCCCACTGAATTAGGATTTCCCTATTGGGCTGGGTCATTTCAGGGCAAGCGGATCATTTATCATAAAGAGGATGAGCTTCAAGAGAATGATTCGGAATTGTTGCAGAGTGGAACAATGCAGTACCATACACGAGATAGATCTTCCAAAGAACAAGGTCGAATAAGCCAATTCATTTTGGACCCTGCGGATCCATTATTTTTTCTATTCAAAGATCAGCCCTTTGTCTCTGTGTTCTCACGTCGAGAATTCTTTGCAGATGAGGAGATGTCAAAGGGGCTTATTACTTCCCAAATGGATCCTCCTACATCTATGTATAAACGCTGGTTCACCAATAATACGCAAGAAAAGCACCTCGAATTGTTGATTCATCGCCAGAGATGTCTTAGAACCAATAGTTCCTTAGCTAATGGATCTTTCCGTTCTAATACTCTATCCGAGAGCTATCAGTATTTATCCAATCTGTTCCTATCTAACGGAACGCTATTGGATCAAATGACAAAGACATTGTTGAGAAAGAGATGGCTTTTCTCGGATGAAATGAAACATGGGATTCATATTCATGTAACAGGAGAACGATTTCCCATTCCTTAGCCGTAAAGACAGATTGGCCATGAAAAAAGGAAGGGAGGAACAGGACCGGGTGGTAGAGTCGTGTAAACACTTGTTGATCCCGTATTTTGGCCTTAGCCTTAGTGGAACATGGAACAATATGCTACTGCTGAAACATCGAAGAATGGAAACAATGTATGATATGAACTGCCTAAATTTGTGAACGGCGAACAACCAGAGTGTTAACTGGATCAAAAAATTCGCATTAATGAAACCATGTAAATCCACCTGCAAAATACGTATGTCTGATGAAATGGTTCTTGCTATCTGCCTCAATAACGAATTCTTGGTTTAACTGAATAAGTCAAGAAAATCTAAAATAGATAGACCTTTCTCTTCGTCTCAGTTCAATGGCCATAAGGATAATACACATTCCAGTTGACCGAGCCTAATTCCAATTGTTTTGTTCCGAAGCAAAGATATCCACGTAGGCCAGTTCGTCCTACTCAGATATTCACGACCAAGAAGTACTGGATTCTCTGTCGGATAGGCCCTGAAAGGAGAAGAAAGGATGGAATGGCAACAGACGCCTGTGTATTTTCAAATTCCCCCGCCCCCGACCCAATAGTACCCCTTTTTGGAACGTCCGGTGGCCACCGAATGGGCCAATCCACAAAAGGGACTAGGCAATGTAGTGTGCTTGATCTGTTGGGTTATGAGTACTGGTGGGTATTTGACCAGAGGTTTCTATAAATCTACCCTTGTATGATTCCTGTTTCGGGGGTGGGCGAGGGGCGGACGATTCCAAAACGGGCTATTAGATAGAGAAGATCGCTAAGATTTCGTGATCCGCTGCCGAACCTATTCCAA